TTGGACTGGAAAGGGTATTCCTTCACATATCTACTTGGCATGCCCACATCAGCAGCATCACGGGATTGATGAACAAGGACCATCTCGGCGAAGAGTGGTGCCCAGCTCCGTTGCTAGTTCTGAGTGTTCGAGTGAATATCAGTCCGTTAGCTTGGAGTATGGTAGTCCGCTTCCTCTTTCACTGCTTGTAGAGTGGATTCCAACCTATGATTCGATTAGTCTACTGTTGTCAATCCCTTCTTTTTCAGCTTCTTGGATTGCAAGCTATTGAGTGCACGTAGCAGGTTTTTTCCTCGCGGAGGATGAGTAGGAGGCAGAGAGTAGCAAATCCCAGTCGTATTGATTACACCGAAATACTATACACGAAAGAACGGAAGATTTCTATCTATTACATTCCTTTGAGTTTAGCAAGACTGATGGATGGTCAAACCTATTCTATGGTTACCTCCGAGTTCCAAGCCATAGTATTCATAGTTGGGCGAGGCACACCAGTGAAGGTCCAAGAAACTTGTGAAAAAGAAGAAAATGAAGAATCAAACATTAGGTCATGGGGCGGAGTCGACCGAAAGGAGACGAAGAAGCGCTATTGAACCCCTCCGATGGTGCTACGGTTGCGGCAATTACCATGGTAGTCTGGTTTGCCCCGGATCTACTCGATCTGATGGCGGAGTTCTTCCCGTGACTATTCAGCTATGATTGCTGGCTCCTTTGCTCTTTGTGGGAGGATCCGAGAAAGCATGGAAAATCGCTTGTTACACCAGCCCTGTTTGTTGTTTCCCATCTCGGACCCCCTTGGGCAGATGTAGCAGGACTCCTAGGGTTTCTCGACCCTTTCTTACACATGGAGATGATCAACCAGATAGACGATCAGGAGCTTCCAACTCCGTTGTTACAACTGAAATTCCAAATATGTGACTAATTGGACTGGTCGATCGGTTAATCTCTCTACTAGATCGACGTACTATTAGATAGTCTAGGATGGCTCCATACTATGGATTGGTTGCCTCGGTGGACGGATTTGACTCCGGTCATTCCTTTCCTTTCTCCACCTCGCTTCCTGCACTCCTATCCGCCCAAGCATTCAGTAGAGACTGGCCGGTCAATAAAAGTATATCAGAGGAAAGGAATCTATTCTATTATTTCTTTGGTTCTAGGAATAGAGTTTGACGAAATCTTGTATAGAATCTTGTATAGAAAGGGAAATGTTCTGGTTCGCGAGGTTGTCTCATTCCAGTTGAATAGAATAGGGAAAGATTGGTCGACTCCACGTTCTTCGCGTCATGAAAGAATCGAGCCTTCCCGTCTATCCGCACCGATATGATCTACTCGCAGGTGCACTCCCGCCCCATTCCCAGTATGTTGGTGAACTCTTCCTCTTGGATCAACGGGCCACGGAACTGTACATGAGCTGCGAGGGGTCTGGTATTCTTTTCTAAAAGGAGGAACGCGCTGCACCAATGTTTCTCGAAAAGGCTCTGATTCTTATCTATCTTCTATAGTTCTTATCTATCTTATATAGTAGGGGCATGTTGGTACTCAAGAAAGAAGTCGGCACATGGCGATCGAAGTCGGGTTGGTTCGTTCTTCTTTCGAGAAAAGGTCCCATCCTTCACTATCATGATTGGGTCGACCAGGCCAGATCATGAGTCAATCAAAAATCGAAAACGTACATAGCTGTTCCAGCTGAAATACTTGGAATCATTCTACCACTTCTACTAGGAGTCGCCTTTTTAGTGCTAGCTGAACGTAAAGTCATGGCTTTTGTGCAACGTAGAAAGGGTCCTGATGTAGTGGGATCGTTCGGATTGTTACAACCTCTAGCAGATGGTTCGAAATTGATTCTCAAAGAACCTATTTCACCAAGTAGTGCGAATTTCTTCCTTTTTAGAATGGCTCCAGTGGCTACATTTATGTTAAGTCTGGTCGCTCGGGCCGTTGTACCTTTTGATTATGGTATGGTATTGTCAGATCCGAACATAGGGCTACTTTATTTGTTTGCCATATCTTCGCTAGGTGTTTATGGAATTATTATAGCAGGTCGGTCTAGTAATTAGGGGGCGGCCGTTCGGTCGCCTATGAGACTAGGACCAATAGGTCAAAAATTGGTTTGTGCCGCAGGTGTTGAACGATCTACTCTACACAGGTGTGGGCTTACAGGGCTAGTGTTTCTTTCTTTCATTCATCAAGAGGGCTAGTGTTTCGTCCTTTCGAACCAATCAAACCTGGTCGCTCACTTTTCCGGGCCCGGGATCGAGAAGTAGAAGTCATCAAAAGATCTCTTTCTCTTCGCACCTAAATTCTAGCTAGACTACTAAAGATTCAATTCAAAAGGCCCTACTTAGTTTCGCAAGCCTTTGGTTATTGTCGGTCAACTAAGTAGGTCGTTCCGTCCCCTGCGAATCCGTAAATCTGAGGAGCATGCCGCAACAAAAGGATGGTCCCCTATGCATTTCATTCTTTCCAGAAAGGCAAATGCGAAGTACCCCCATCATGGTGAACCTCTCCTTGTGATCGGGATGAGGGAAATGCCTCCCAGCCGGGGGGCGGATCAGCAGAGCACTTAGGTAGCCACCGACCTACAGTTATCCTGAAACTTCCGTGCTTGGTGGAGAAGAAGCGAACAAAGGTACGCTCGCTTGCTGTCTTGTTCTCTGCCGCGAACTGGGATCGCTCGCCAGTTAGGTCAGATTGAAGCAAGATGAGAACATATTACCCATCTTCGGGGACAAGTGCCCTTACGGGCCTCTCGATCTACTTACAGCAGCCCAGGAATCGTCGTCTAGGCGTATTGATAGACTCTCTCTTGCTCCGATCTACCCTACGCCTATGCTAACGCGGGGCCAAGAGTCATAGTTAGTTGCTGTTTCCATTTGTTCGTTGTTGATACCGGCAAGACCCAGCCTAAAGAAAGCTGGTTGGTAGTGAGAGGACTCTTAGTATCGGCATACCCAAGCGCTAATGAAAAAAGAAGAATTGGATTTGCTTTCTTGCTCTCCCTTAGCAGCGGGAAAGGAGTCTATTTATCTGCCTAGCTTTGGTAGATTTCCCCCAACGCAATTCACCCAACGCAATTCACCCAACGCAATTCACCCAACACGAATCCCTTGGTGGATAAGTCCGACGACTCAGCAGCAGTGCGGAATTGAGGTCTGGTGGATCTGATCTATAGTTATGGGGCAATACATACCAAAAGGTTCGAAGAAAGAATCAAACCAAAAGATTTGATTCAAAAGTCTATAAAGATTTGGAAATAGGAAAGGAGGCGGATGGGAGAAGGTTTCCGTCCTTAAGAAAAGGGTTGGGGCAGGACTTGTAGGAAGTAAGATGTCGTTCGTTCGAGCCGCCCGGTTTGCTTCTTTCGGTCGTAGGCGCCTTTCTTGCTTCTTTTCGACTGGCTTCTTCGGTGTTTTGGAGCTCTTTGATTTGGGTGTATAGCTCAGTTGGTAGAGCATTGGGCTTTTAACCTAATGGTCGCAGGTTCAAGTCCTGCTATACCCAAATCTACCTTACCATTATATAGTTATAGTCAAGATGCGTAGTAGCGTTCTAAGATCATTTCTATCTAATTTTTGAAGGTTGGTCAACTACACGGAAAGTCAGACTTTCTAGAAGAAATCTGGACCGGCCGATCATGAAGAAATTGACTCTGCCGAAGGAGGGGCAGATGAGTTTGCAGGATAGAAGAACGCTTTGGCTACTCGCACTACCAACATCTCTACTATGGCATTTTCACAACAACAGAGGAAAGAGTGCTTATCATATGAAAAAGATGAGTAGTAGAGTGGCTTTCGGGGTGGTGGCATCCGAAAAGCGGTTGAGTAGAGTAAAGGAAGCATGGAGTTTGCCTGGTTGTCCAGCAAGAGTGGAGTCAGGAACCTCTGATATTGTATATCCGAGACCAGCCTACGAGACTAATCAGCTGGCTGGAAGTCCCAACAATCTATTTCAAACTAGTCGGATAGAAGCTTTATAAGATAACGGGAGGAGAAGGAAGCTCCTGGCCCCGGATTGGCATGATTCATCCGCCCTTGGTCAACCAACTCTTTTTGCTGCTCGTTTTTGGGTTGATTTTGAAGTCTTGCCACATGAGTAAGGCAGCGGGATTTGTATTTGGGACTCGTCTGTTGCAGGATACATATGGTCACGAGAGCCCTCTTTCGGTGGAACACTCAACCATATGCTTCGATTGGTTGGATTCCTGAACAAGAAGGAAAGATGGAACAGCAAGAACAACAAAACCGATGCTCATTCTGATTTTCATCTTTGTTTTAGGGACTACTTGGATTCTATCTATTCCCTGGTCTTTCTATTCAATTGTCATGATTCCTATCTTTTGAAGCAAGTCCTTGAATGAACAAAGGGGCAAGCAATTGAAACAACTTCGAGAGCAGCAGCAAAGGAACCAACGTCCTGAAGTGGTTGAAGAACAAAAAGGTAAGTATTTCATACCTGGCCCAGGGGAGTGGAATTATTTGATTCCGACAATGCTCCAAAGAGCAAAAAAGGGTCACTAGATTTTACACTAGATGGAGATGGAAGTTCGTACCAAACAAGCAGTACCGGGGCGGGGTTGGGCCTACCTATAGAAATAGACAGGGCGGACGGTCTCTCGTGTCCAATGCACGCTACCCGGACCTGACTGTTAGAATAAAGGATAGAAGCCCGGGGCCCTATATGACCATTTCGCTCTTCGATCTGCCCGCTGCCGACTCACTCGTTACTGGCTCGCTGCTTCGTTGGTGACGGAACATCCTGGGATTTGGCTCAATACCCATCCATTTTCTTCATTCATGCATTTCTAGGTGGATGAGAAAGGCTACACATAAGATTCTAATCTTTGGTTTCTGGCTTCCTCGATTAACAGGAGATGGCACCTCTAGGAAAAGAAGTTTGGGGGCTATGAGTCATAAGCTGGCTGGTCTTGACTAGATAGACTCCCAACGTACATTGATAAGTGTTCCGCGACACTGGATGGAATGATTCACTAGTTAGGAGAGCTGGCCGGGTGCTCTGAAAGTCCCCCAAAAAAGGAGGTGTAGCGTAGAAAGCGGAGCAGAGACAGTGGCCCTTATGGTACCTATTTGCGTGCGAGAAAGCCAACAGTTCGGCCGGAGTAGATCGATAGCAGGAAAAGGAACTCGTACGACCGGAGGACTATGATAGGGCCTTTTTCCCTTTTCTGTTCATCCTGCGTGCCTCTCATGGAATGAATCGAACGGAGAAAGATAGAAATTCCTTCCATTTTCTATTCGTTTAAGAATGCGTTAACCAATCGTTTGTCAACTAAGCTAGGCGCGTGAGAATGCATTCTAAGACGTACGAAGCCCCTCAATCGACCCAAGACTCACACAAGCTGTACCTACGCTGATCTTAGGTCGTCACATGATAAGGCAACCCGGACCCGCACCTTGACTTCTATGGCCAACCAGTGCCGTGTATCAACCAACCAATTATGATCCTGGCGTTAATCATTCGGACATAAGCACCGAGAGGACCTACTCCCATAAGACTCCAAAAGGGCTCCCAGAAGACTCTCTCCGCACTTTCCGAGTCCAAAGGACTGCTCCCTTCTAGCTAGCTCCTCTCTTGATTATCTACTAGAGGAAGAATTTCGATTTTATATAGATGAATGAACTAGGAAGTCTTCAACTATCCTACTCGAGCCCATGTCCCGCTTGAAGCTATGCGCTTGCTGGTTATCTCGATGGATCGGCCACCACCCCCCATCTCATTATAGGAAACGACGACGGAGAGTTGACGAAGCAACCAAACTATCTTTTGCTCGCTAGTTAGACTCGTGAGAGGGAGCGGATCATACGGGATGGGCTCCCTCTAAGACTGACAGACAATCACAAGCAGACAGCTAGAACTACGCAGGCATCCAACTAGTCACATAATTACTAATCACATAATCGATTCCTTTCTCCCTTGATCAGATATGAAATGCGACTCATTGTTGGTGAAATGCAAGTGGTGAGACAGCGCAAATAGAACCCAAAGTCAGAACCTAAGGGACAAGTCTCTTTCCCGTTCATCTAAGGTACGGTGAAAGGGCTTCATACGCGCATACGTATTCCATGCCTTTAGGCTACAATCACCTATCTAATACCATATGTATGGTTGGCTTCTCCTCCTATCTTTCTATGGAAACTGGAATCTTTGGTGGTTAATCTAGAGCTGGTACCATTGAAGCGATTCCTTTTCATAAGGCTAATCCGTGCCCTGCCCTCTCCCTTTTCATATGATAGGCACCCTTTACCAACACTTCGAGAATCCATTTCGGACTCCCTTTAGTCCCCTGTTCCTTTTGATTCAATACCAGAATTAGGAATTTAGGATCGAAGAATGAATCGGTCAAAGATGGCGATTCCACCACAGACCATGGCATCTAGAGAGGTGTGGTAATCAATGTTAAGAGCAGTGAAGTGTAGGGAACAGCATTCTCCTTTTCTACGAAACGAAATAGGCCTGAAACGCGTACACGAGGGTTGTATGGTGGGTATGGTCGGAATCATCCGTTCAATGGTCGGTGACTATGTGCAAGAGGGGCCTTGGATGGTGCACCGTTGGGTTTTCGGTACATCTATCCGTACACCAGAAGGGTTGGAAGATCAAGTCAAAGGCACTGGAGCTGATATTCACTGCTTTGCCGGAGTCAACCAATCTATGGCTGCTTCCTTTCAAGGTGTAGTAGGCGAGGTTTGGTAGTTCCTAATATCATACCTTTTCTCTTGATACCACGAATTCTAGGCTTTTGAATTCAATGGGAAAAGCGCTTGGTGGCACCGAGAGGACTAGATCGGGTGGATAGATGGGGTGGATAGGTTGGGTGACAAGTCCCATATCTTCTTGTGGTATTGAATTATGGTTCTGACGTGGGAACTCATTACATACTGATTTCTAGTGATGGAGAATCTTGCATCTATCTACTGATTGTTGGTATTGACTTGTTGGCTTTCAATTCTAGTTAGATTGTTGGTATTGACTCCGGCTGGCCCTATCTTTTTGACTTGATTTCCATTTGTATCTTATCTAGGAAAAGGAAGTAGTATTAGAAGCAAATTCCTCGTGTTCCCTTTGACTCGGAAAAAGAGTTCGAACATATTGGTACACGGGGTTCGACTCTCCAATCAAGAAAGGCCCCAGAAGAACTCTACTTCGGTGAACAATCGAACCTGTACTCCCGTCCGCTCAGAGGTGAATGGGACTCTCGCAGGTTGTTGGTACGCGAGCGGAATGCGCTAGGTAGTTGGTATGGGCGCTACGGCGGTTTCTTTGTCTGACAGCGAAAAGAATTTGGTTCGTGCCTTCATCCGACTATTTCAGTATGAAGAAGCTTTCTGATTTGAGTAGGAGTAGGCTGGTTTGCTTCTTAACCAATATCCAAGTTTGGGAGGAAAGGGACAGCAGCAACCCTTATAGACTATATGAGGCCTCGTTCTCTGACTTACGCTGTGTGATGAAACGGACATGGCTAGTATTCGCTATCGCTAGTGAAAGAAAGAACGAAACACTACTACACTTCGGTGAACCAACAGAAGCATAAGAGAAAAAATTGAAGTAGGTGGAGGCAGAGGAAAGAAGTGAAGTTGCCCAAAAGCCATCCCATATCTATGAATAGAATAAGTTGGCCTACTCCTCCGGTTTTCATGCCCTTAGTACTGCTCCTTTGTGTCCAATTCCTGAACAAGAAGGAAATCTCAAATGGAATCTCCAAAGGTCTAGTCGCTCAGGAGTTTTCGCTCCTTTCCCTGCTCGACGAGCGTTCCCGATCAGATCTTTGTTCTTTGGTTGAGCCGGATCGGACGGATTCATTAGATATGGTGTCATTCTGCTTAGACCCTTTCGGACATTCCGGTACGGGAGACGACCATAAGGAACCTTCGCATCTTGATTTTCCAGAGCCTCATCTTGACGATTCCTGCTTCTTCTCCCCTGTTCCTTTTCCTCGTTAGACCGGGTGCGTAGGAACTCCCATGCACGGATTCATGGCGTGAGAAGTGGCTTTTGCAGAGAACTAGGGTTCTTCGGTGGGGATAGCAGCGTTGTATGATTGTTATAGGCTTCTGGGGCCTTTCGGTCTCAGTGGTACAACAATCGGATTCGAGTCACATCATATGGCTCTCCAATACATCTCTCACTCAGATGAAAGAGAGGGGCTGCCGAGACTTCGTAGAGTGCAACAACCGATCGAAGATGGAATGCCTAGTGAAAGGCCAAATCCCGCGTTTTAGAATTTGATTGGTCAGAGAAGAACATCGCTTGGGCTCCTTTTGTCAGTAGGACTGCGAGAAAGATTGGCCCATAGAAGACCCAAGGAGCTGCATTGGAAACAAAGACAGAACGAGCTCGACCCAATCACACGTTTACCAAAGCCCGCTCGATCGACCATCCATCATACCTTTTTGTTGGGTGCAATCGCAGGAAATTGAAAATAGTCTCAGTGGTCAGGCACGAGAGTTAGGTTCTGATAAGCACCTTCCGCCCACCTAAGGGAAGCTTCAACTTTAGCTGTCACTTTAGAAGGTTATCTGGTCTTTCAAGGACCAAAAGCATTCCTTTCGACTCTCGAATCATTTTGTTGAAATCAATTCATCTAATCATGCCTCAACTGGATAAATTCACTTATTTTTCACAATTCTTCTGGTTATGCCTTTTCTTCTTTACTTTCTATATTTTCATATGCAATGATGGAGATGGAGTACTCGGGATCAGTAGAATTCTGAAACTACGGAACCAACTGCTTTCACACCGGGGGAAGACCATCCGGAGCAAGGACCCCGCGAATAAGATCGCTGCGCTCTTGAGAAAAGGTTTTAGCACCGGTGTATCCTATATGTACGCTAGTTTATTCGAAGTCTCCCAATGGTGTAAGGCCGTCGACTTATTGGGAAAAGGGAGGAAAATCACTTTGATCTCCTGTTTCGGAGAAATAAGCGGCTCACGAGGAATGGAAAGAAACATACTCTATAATATATCGAAGTCCTCTCCTTTTAGTCGAGATCTTTCAACCTCTCCTTCAAATACTGGAAGGTGGATCACTTGTAGGAATTGTAGGAATGACATAATGCTAATCCATGTTGTACATGGCCAAAGAAGCATCAAATGATTCTTGCATTCTATAGATACCTCTGGTAGGTAAATCACTCTACTGTGTTTTATTGAAAGTGGGGCTCGCTCCTTCGCGGTTCGACTTTCTTTTCAGGCTTGACTCATTATTTTCCTAGGTATAGGTCCTCTCCTTTCTATTAAAACGAGTCACTCCGTACCTTTCCCCCCCTTTAGAGCTCTTATGCCCACTGAGTAAGATTTGGGGGCTTCCGGCGCCTCTGAACGGAACCTTCGTCTCAATCTTAGAAATTGTTGCCATCTTCAGCTGGTGGGGCGGGGTCCAAGCAAGCGTAAGGGGAGGGGGACTAGGGTGGAAGGGTCGTCTAAGGAGATGTATTTCTGGTACAAGTGGTATTGGACAAGATCTCAGGGAATCATCTCTTTCAGATTTCTTTCTTTCCCATGACGACTAGGAAAAGGCAAATCAAAAATTTTACTTCGAATTTTGGACCTCAACATCCTGCTGCTCATGGTGTTTCACGATTAGTATTGGAAATGAACGGAGAAGTGGTGGAACGTGCGGAACCACATATTGGATCACTCCAGTGCGGCACGAAGCCGCTGACGCCGAGTCGGCTCCTATGCCGCTATTGCTTGGTCCCCCGGCACGGTGGAGTAGCGGGTCATGAGCACCGGGCTAAGGGGCGACGTCACTCGTAGAAAAGAGAGGTCCAGAGGGACTCGAGTGCTAACGAGAGGGCGTAAGCATGACTCGCGCACTTGTTGCGAGAAGGGCTCAAGCGAACCGCCCTACCTTACTACAACATAGGGGCGCTTGCAGAGGGGAGAAGGTTGTGAAGGTGGCCTCGTTATCCTCTGGTCGGATGACTGTAGGACCGCCCGACCCGGGTTTCATGAGCGTTGGCGGGTCCTGGAGTGCCTGCCAAGGGCGCTAGCGCATACCCCGGGGTGATCATCATCACCTGCACCTCACATCTCGGCGTAGTGGAACGTGTAACCCGCCTGCTGTCTCATTCAACTACATTTGTTCCTGTAATCTATAGCCTAATTGAATCGGGGCAGCGTCGAGTTCCGTTTCAAATACTCGACTGCAAGGAGAGGCCCGTAGGGGCACGACTGAAAGGAGAGGCCCGTAGGGGCACGACTGAAAGGAGAGGCCCCAGAGGTGCTTTATTAGGAACTCGAGTGTTAACGAGAGGGGCTTTAGGAACTCGAGATTGTTTCCATACATACAGCCAGCGGGGAGGATGGCACTACAGGCAAAGACCGTCTGGCGAAAAGGCCGCAGGCGCGAAGCGTGGTAGGCCTGCGCCGGGTGAGCATAGGGGAAAGGGATCCCGGACGGTGGACGAGCCAGGGGAGGCCGGGTCATTTGACGGAAATGGAAGGCTCTCTTCGCCCTATGAAGGAAGTGAATTTTCATGAAAAAGAGGGAGCGAGCCTATATAAAAAATGGTTTCAAGTCAATGATTCACTGAATAGATGAGAAAGTCAACCGTACGAAGCGCTGCCTACACGCGAATTAGCTTCCGAGGTCGAGCAGTCTCAATTTCACTACAGGATTTGCGAATGAATGCTCCTTGATCAAATGGCGTGAGCCGCATGTGGGGAGACCCGCACGTACGGTTTTTAGGGGGATCTGGCCGATGGCCGGCGCCCACCCGACTAGAGGGACTGAGAAATTAATAGAGTACAAAACTTATCTTCAAGCTTTACCTTATTCTGATCGTTCAGAGGGCGATCGCGGAGTCACTGAATGAAGTCCTCCGTTTCTTTTGGAGGACCGGCAGCGAGGCAGAGATGACTAAGTGACATATGGAATATGGCGACAACAACAGCATGTCATAGAAGGAGAGGTACGAAGTCGACCGACGTTGACTAACGTATCTACAACTACATCCCCGAGCGGCAGTCAAACGGAGGCGTGAATGCAAGATGCCAGCGGAATGATCGGCCGGACAAATTGAGGCTAGGGCTGCTTCCTTCCCACCGCGTCCTTCCTTGTGTATCGGAGATCTAAAGCGAGTGCACCGGAAAAGAAGGGGAACTGGGTCGATCTATTGCGAAGCATCCGAAGCATAACTGCACACTCACACGATCTTTGCCGAGAGATAGGAGCATTCGGTGGAACCGGTGAACTACACTTGCTTCCGGATAGATGTGTGGGACAGAGGGCTCGTGGTACCTAAGACCCTTCCTCCTCTGCTTTGAGAACTGTGTGAACGGAGAGTGGGCAAAAGGGAAGGAGGTCCTCATACAGAGAAAATCGGGGAATGGGTCGAGATAGATGACAGCGCCTTTTTCCTCTCTTCCTTGCCAGCTTGCCGGGAGGGCCTGACTCCGGCCCGGAAATGGAATGCAGCCCCCTTCTTTCTGATCCATTCATTTCTCCCTGTGATCCCCCCCTTCTATTGCATAACCAGCGTTAAGCAAAGTACCAAAAGCGCGCTCCGCCCGGTGACTAAGAAAGAAATTGGTTTGCACAACAATTGAAGTGATGAGGTCGAGGGAGTAGGGCTCCTATTGAACCCGGGGACTAGCTTTCAATACTCGTTCTTACGTTCCGCTGCCATTTTGCCAATATCATTGAATAGCATGGCCTGGGGGGCTTCACTCAAGTGGGAGAGCCGTGTTATGGGTGACCTTATTGCACGGTTCAGAGAGCACTTGTGTATGTGATGCAAGTGAACGTGTACGAAAAAGCTGTTCGTCAAGTTTCGTTTTTCGTTCCGTTTTTGACCCTATCTATGTTTCTATGATGGCCCAAGAACACGCTCATTCTTCAGCTGTAGAGAAACTTTTGAATTGCGAGGTACCATTACGAGCTCAATATATACGAGTCTTATTCCGTGAAATCACTCGAATTTCAAATCATTTACTTGCTTTAACTACTCATGCTATGGATGTGGGAGCATTAACTCCCTTCCTGTGGGCTTTTGAGGAACGGGAGAAATTGTTGGAATTCTATGAAAGAGTCTCGGGAGCCAGGATGCATGCCAGTTTCATACGACCAGGTGGAGTGGCACAAGATCTGCCTCTTGGCTTATGTCGAGATATTGATTCCTTCACACAACAATTTGCTTCTCGTATCGATGAATTAGAAGAGATGTCAACCGGCAACCGTATCTGGAAACAACGATTAGTGGATATTGGTACTGTCACTGCCCAGCAAGCAAAGGATTGGGGATTCAGTGGTGTAATGTTAAGAGGTCGTGCGACATGAAGACATTGATAGCAATATGGGGGAAGTTCCCATCAGGAGGTTCCGCCTGACTCTACTTAAGCATGCATATTATGTACGTGAAGACTTGGTGTGAAGCCTTGGAGCTTACGTTAGAAGAGCAAAAGGCCCGGGGCTAGGGTGAGCTGAGGGGGGACAGCGTAAGTGAGCGAATGTGTGTAAGCCCAGTCAAAGATGATGGGGGAGC